TCATACAAAGAAGGGAACCCCGTTGAGTTCTTAAGAATTAGAATATTTTTTCGTCTAAATGGCAAAAACCCATTCCATTTTTCTGATGATGTTTTTGAAAAATGAAGTTCATTGATCCATCCGCCCGTTGCTCGATAGTTTCTATCGATACTTTCAAAGTTAGAAGAAAGAAGAAATTACTCGATTTCCTAGATGACATACTATCCTCAAATAAGAATAAAACCTTAGTATTTTTTTTGTATCTCATCAAAAATGGAAATTTTTTAAGTTTATTGAAGAAGTTCTATTTACTCAATAAACCTCCCTCTCTTTTGTTTGCCCACTATTATATTTTAGAATTTATAATATAAAATTATATATATTATGTAATATATAATATATCTAAAAAAGTCCTGATATTATCTTGAAAAATTCAAAACTTAGACTAGTAATCTTTGACGAACAGGATAAATAATCTTTTTTTTCTTTCGACACAAGAAAGAGATGTGGAAAATTCCTTTTCTTGTGTCGAATACTAGGAAGATGAATAATCGTCCCTATAATTTTGTGTTCCACGCATTTATCCGTTCTATTCCCCGCTTACTTATGTCTAGTATCTAGTTTAATTTCATTCAATTAGAATAGAAAACACTATTAATGAATTTTATGACATTGAAATGTAATAATAGTAACATAATAATACCACCCCAATTTGGATTCAAAAAAAGTAAAAAGTCTTCTTCACAATCTACATACTATGACTAGGAATGCGGTACAAGGAATTCCCGACATCTCGTAGAAAACGAGTATAAAAAAGCAAAAGGCTTTTCATAATGTCCATTTTTTATCATAAAGAGTCGTCAAAAAAAAATTTTGTTCTTTTTACGTTATGAGCTCAATGGCGATAAATCCGCGAGTCTAGAAATTCATTTCTGACAATTGAACCTTCTCGAACTGTTTCTTTTTAAGAACCAAAAAGATTTGTGCCAAAATAACAGATGCCAAGAAGAACAAAAGGCCTTGGACACGTAAGGGATCTTGAAGTACTATTTCTGCATCTCCCTGACCAAATCCGCCCACATTAGGATTACTCGTCAACGGTTGATCCAATTTGATAGATTCGCCTTCTGAAACAAGAAGTTCTGGCCCTGGAGGGATAATATCAACCACTTGACGTCCATCCGATGCATCCGCTATGGTTATTTCGTAACCCCCTTTTTCTTTTCGTATTATTTTACCTACTATACCTGCTGATGTAGCATTATAAACTGTATTGTTACTTTTGCTCCCGTCGGGATAAATCTGACCCCTTCCCCTGTTTCCGCCTACGTATATAGGATATTTTAAGAAGTGAACCTCTTTCGTAGTAGCGGGGTCCGGGGAAAGGATAGGAAAGGTGATTTCACTATATTTCTGACCAGGAACGGGGCCTATCACAAGAATATTTTTTTTATTGGGGCGATAGCTCTGAAAAGACAGATTGCCTATCTTTTCTTTCATCTCGGGGGAAATCCGATCGGCAGGAGCTAATTCAAAACCCTCTGGTAAAATAAGAACAGCCCCTACATTCAAAGCACCCTTTTTACCATTAGCAAGAACCTGTTTTAGTTGCATATCATAAGGGATTCGAACAACTGCTTCAAATACAGTATCTGGAAGTACCGTTTGTGGAACTTCAATATCCACGGGCTTATTAGCTAAATGGCAATTGGCACATACAATACGACCAGTCGCTTCTCGTGGATTTTCATAACCTTGCTGCGCAAAAATGGGATATGCACTTGAAATGGATGGCCGAGTTATGATATATATCATGAGCGATACGGAAATGGATCGATTAATTTGTTCCTTTATCCAAGAAAAAGTCTTTCTAGTTTGCATGGTCCAACTATTGAGCCCAAAAATGTCTACAATAAATTTGGTAGGTCGCTAACCTAGTTCCCTATCCGCAATTCTGCTATTTACTGGAATAATTTTACTGGAATAAATAATATTTAATATATAGAATAAATCTTTGGGATGGGTAGAAATAGAAAGAGTAAGTATGATTTTACATGCTTTGCTTCTGTACAACTACAAAGTAAGAAACGTTAGAATTGAATTGGATTAATATCCGTAGATCCTTTTTTAATCATTCATTGAATGATAAATCACTACAAGTGACGGAGAAACACGATTTAAATAACGAAAAATCCAAAATTTAAATAGAGTATCTAGAATGACTGGAAAAGTAGAAACAAGACCAGATATAATTTGATCATTATGAGCAAATCCAAAATCTTTGTAGACAAAGCCAATCATTAGTTCCCAACCATGGGGCGAATGGAATCCGATACATAAATCTGTTAATAAAAGAATCGAAAAAGCTTTTATTGTGTCACTTAAGTTATATAGGAATTCCTGAGCCCAAGAGTTAAGAATAACAAGTTCTTCATTACCCAAAATAGAATAACCGCTTAGAATAACGAAACATATTATATTTGTCGAGAAGTGCAAAATCGTATGAATATGATCCTCATTGTGTATCTTGATTAATTGGAGCGTTTCTTTGTGGATTCCTATACGAAGGTTTTGTAGATGTGTCTCCGAGTATTCCTTGATCATTTCCTCCAAAAGAAGGATTTCTTCCAATTCTATGAAATTTTTTATAATATTCTTTTCTTGAATATCATTCAAAAAAATTTCAGATTGCCTAGTATTCCACCAATAAGTAACCCAAGATTCCAGACTTTTATTAAATGAGAGAGAAATCCACCAGGGCAAAAATACTATAGATGCAAGATATAAAAGAGGGGTGAATGCTTTCTTTTTTGACATTTTTTCATTTCATCTATTAATTTTTAATTTTAATGAACCGACCTCATTAGTTGACTCTACGCCATCCAATATTTCTCTCATGCATGAGTTCTATTACAAAGTATCGAACTTATTAATTATTAATCTATTCACTTTTTTTTATTTGTGATTTCGGAGTTAGTCTTTGAATGTAGAAAGAATACAGAAATAGATTAAGAATCCACTTAGAATTCAAAGAATTAACAAAAAAATATTATATTGTTTCCAGATATAGTAATTGGTTAAATTCGAAGCAAGTATCCCCCTTTAGACGAATCGATGACTGCCTGAAAGAACCGCTTTATTTAAGTAATGAATACTCTTTTCTACCATTATATCAAAATATCTTATATTTTTATTTTTAAAAATTTTCACTGACTACTCAGAGTCCGGAATAAAAAAATTTATGTATTTCGAAATGCTTTGATATAAAATAGAAAGGATGAATCCATTTTTTCGATTTGTTACTTATTTTTTTGTTATTGAATTAAGTTGTGTAGATTTCCATACACATAAAAGACCACAAAAATAGTTTTGTTTTGTGGTTGTTACGTTACGTATACGTCTTCTTTGACTAGAATGAGCGTTATGAAGAAACTTCAGTTAAGTTATGGTATAGAAAAGGGGGATTCTTTAGTTTTTCCTTCCTGCTGAGAAAGCATTCATTCTCTCAGCTCATTTCTCAAAATACTTCAATCGGTACACGCAAGAAATAGGCCAATTCGGCAGCTTTTTGTTCGATTTCCCGTGGAGTAACATTCTCATCAGTACGAGTCAAGGGAATGGCCCCCTGGCCCCTGATATCCATATAAAGTACACGGCGAGCATAAATACCCTCTTTAACTTCTATTCTGACGGACTGAATATCCTTTATAAGGAATCGGAGGAAGATGCGACGATTTTTTCCAGGGAATCCCCAACGAAAAATACATACCATTCCTTCTTTTCTATCGAATCGATCATAACCACCCCCTACATTCCACGAAATTGTGCACCACAAATAGGAGCTAATAAAGAGACCCGCGATCCCATAGAAAGACATCACAATCCCTTGTGGAAAAAAAAGGATTTGCTGAGACGGAAATAAAGATATCAAGTTTCTCCCAAGATAACTGGAAGTTCCAACCAATAAGAATCCTAATGAACCTAAAAAAAGGATAATGGCCCAGCATAAATTACTTGTTTTTCGCGACCCCGTTATAGGTTGTATCCATATATGTTCTGATCGACAACTCATACTTGATCCGGTTTCGTTTTATTGGAATTGAGAAAATACCCTAGACTTTACTCTTTTTGTTTCCGAAGTAACTCTCATCAACTAGTACTTAGTTTGATGTAAACCTTTAAGAGTAATTTATCAAGTTGGTTAGATCTAAAATAAAAACATACCCTTCGTATGATCCCATCGATATATATATATAGATATAGATGTACCGATTTTACAGTTCAGCCATCCGGCGATCCTGAGATTTTTTCAAATAGATATAATTCCTTTACCCCATATCATCTTTCTACAGGTCAAAGAGCTCCTTTCGACGGAAGCGCCGCATGTTATACCTTCTTACAATAAATAGGTATCTGCGTTATGATACAAGTCTTAGTTTTGAAAAAAAAATGGATGAGAGTTGGGCCCATCAGATCTAAACAGTCTTATTTTTTTGAACATGAAGAAATAAAGAAGCCATTGCCATTGCCGGAAATACTAAGCCTACTAAAGGCACCAAAACAGAGGGAAAGTCGAAAGTTGTCATATAAAGGATACCTCAATTTACTATTTGTACCTGTTATTATTTATAAAGATATCTTATCTTATTAAAAATTAAATAATTATAATTAATAATATATTAGAATTCAAAGTTTAATTAGTATAAATCTAAGTATCTAAGTATATATATAAGTGAGTATAGAAGGTACAAAATTTGGATTCTATATACATACGTAAGACGTATAACAAAAATTTTTTATTTTCCTATAATTTGACGAAAAAAAGAATTCACTTTTTTTCTTGTTGATAGAGGCCTCTTAACTGAATTAGTAATCAAGAATATAGATAAAAAAGAGTTATCCCCTACTTTTGATTCTTTTTACAATTTAGATCTTATGTCAACAAAGAAACCCCATTCATATTCGTTTTACTTGGATTCTGATAAACTAACTACTTGTTTGCTACAAATAAAAAAGGAACT